CCTTTTTTGTTAAAATATTATCCTTGTCTTTGTTTATGTTTTGGGTTGGAACAAATTACTATAATTCGACCTCGCCTGCGGATCAATCGACATTTTTCACAAATTTTACGAACAGAGGCTCCTACTTTCATATTTTTAATTTAACTCCTTAACTAAAATTTAATGCCAAATCTATATATTGGAAGAAAATAGGTTTTCCTTACATTTTTAACTTATAATTGTGCCTCCTAAAAAACATGTTAAAGTTAAAAAATTAAATTAAGTGACTTATACTTCCTTTTTCTCCTTTACCGGTCGTATACATTAAGTACGTCCAATTTTTTTGTAAACATAGCCTAGAATCTTATTTAAATTCTATTTCTCTAAAGCAACCTGGAACATACCCTCAGAAGTTATTCAGTAATTTAATCTTCATGAATTTTTATTTCTATTCTAGTTAAATCTTCTTCACACATTCACTAAGGTATCAGGAGTAGATAGTAGAAATCCTTTTTTTCTCTACTCCATTTCCAATAATGTATATAATTTTTCATAGAAATCGGATATCGGCAAATTTACCATTACCATATATAACATAAAACTTCGCCACCGATTCTTTCTAATCGAGCCTCTCGATCTGTCATTATACCCCTAGAAGTAGAAAGAATTACAATCCCCATTCCTCCTAAAACTCTCGGAATTTGTTGATAGTTAGAATAGATTCGTAGACCAGGTGTACTGATCCTTTTTAAATTTAAAAAAGTTTTATACGATTCTTTCCTATTTCTTCTATACCGTAGAGTTAAAACTAAAAAGTATTTGTTGCTTTCTCGATGTTTTCTAACGTTTTCAACAAAACCCTCTCGTAAAAGTATTTTCACAATGTTTTCGGTGATATTAGTAAGTGGTATTTGAACCGTTCTTTTTCTATTCATGTCAGCATTGCGTATCAAGGTTAGCATATCCGCGATAGTATCTTTACCCACGATAGATTATTGCTCCTTACTTTCGATATAATAAACGTGCTCCTGTTTTTTGTTTTTTTATTTTTTGATTCAATAAAATATCAAATATTGAATATGAGATAATACTCTATATATATATAGATAGAAAATATTATTCTAATTAGTCTAATCAGTATAATGTAAATCTATAATTATAGAATATTCTAAAACTAAAAAAAGATAGAAAGAAAATGAATGAATTACCTATTATAAACTATATAGATAATCTTATATCGAATTCAGAATTCTATTTTTTTTATACTTTATACAAATAGAATTCTGAATTCGAATTTTTATTTTGAATCTATCTATATATATATTCAATTCAATATATATAGATTTCATTCCTTTTTCTTTTTTTTTTGATCTATTATTCTTATTTCGTTTTAAAAATATTTATTAATTAATATAATGACTTACTATTTCTAATAACTTATCAATATGTATACTTTTCATATTTATAAGATATAATCTTAATATAAATATTCATAATTATAGAATAATCATTACACAAGTATATAAGGTATATATGTGAGATCTAATATATTTATGAATCTATTTCACTTCTATTCAAATAGATATTCAAATCTATTTCCTTCCTATTCATTCCAGTCCTAAATAATATTAATATATCTATATCACGATCTCGTATTATAATACCTCGGGTGCTAATGAAACTATTTTAGTGAAATTTAACTGTCTCAATTCTCGGGCTATTGCGGAAAAAATTCGAGTTCCTTTTGGATTTCCTTCTTTATCAATGAGAACCGCCGCATTATCATCATACTTTATTATTATACCATTACTACGTTTTAGTTCTTTACAAGTACGTACAATTACAGCCCTGATCACTTCAGATCTTTCTAAAGATGAATTTGGTACTGCTTTTTTGATTACAGCAACAACAATGTCACCAATATAAGCATACCGTCGATTACTAGCTCCTATGATTCGAATACACATCAATTCGCGGGCTCCGCTATTATCGGCTACATTTAAATAGGTTTGAGGTTGAATCATATCCTTTTTTTCTATCTTTCAGTCAAAAAGTTGAAGTAAAAAAAATATTCTGTGTTCAAAAAAAAAAAAAAAGAAACCAACAATTACCATTTTTTTCATACTAAAGACCTATTTCGTTCTAATGATTATTCTAAAAGAATGAATTGAGTTCGTATAGGCATTTTGGATGCCGCTATTGAAATAGCCTTTCTAGCTATATTTTCTGGGACCCCTCCCATTTCATAAAGTATTTTGCCGGGTTTAACGACAGCTACCCAATATTCGGGAGATCCTTTTCCCGAACCCATACGCGTTTCGGTAGGTCTTACTGTAACAGGTTTGTCTGGAAATATGCGTACCCATATTTGCCCACCTCGGCGAACATTTCGTGACATTGCCCGTCGCCCTGCTTCTATTTGTCTAGATGTGATCCAAGCGGGCTCAAGTGCCTGAAGAGCATATTTTCCGAAGGAAATTTTATTACCTCGATAGGCTTTTCCTTTCATTCTTCCTCGATGTTGTTTACGGAATCTGGTTCTTTTGGGGTTATAGTTGATGGTTATTTCTCAATTCCATCTCTATTACAGAACCGTACATGAGATTTTCACCTCATACGGCTCCTCGCGAATAAATCGATTCAAAAATATTTAACCAAAAAAATTTAATTTTAAATTACAATATTAATTAAATATTAAATTAAATTTAAAATAGAATACAATCGCGGGATTTTTTGACATTTCATAGAATTTATTTTATCTATTAGAAATTTGTATATCTTGCTTTGATATAGAACGAAATATGGATTCTTAGAGACCATTTTTGCTATCCATATCTAACTAGATAATGTTGTTTTGATATAAGGTTCTAAGGAATCCATATTTGTCTTTTTTTTTATTATCATATTGGCAAAAATTTCTAAATTCAAAAAAATCCACATTTTCGCGGGCGAATATTTACTCTTTCATTATAAATTTAAGATGTAATGTTGGGTTAGTCCACAACTCCTCAAAAAATAATGAATTCTTAGTTCCGTCCGCCATCCCATCTAATGAATCAGTAAGATTATGAAATTTAATATAATCTTAGGTATTCACAGGTTCCATCGTTCCCATCGCTTTTCGATTTATGGTTAGGTCTAAATTCTACAATGGAGCCTCTTTAATATTAATAAGATTTTATTTTCATAAAATTTTCTTATTTATTTTATTCTTTTTTGTTGAATCAACCTTCTCAGTTTTATTGATTCGCAGCTCTTGATTTGTCTATTCTAGGAATATATTCATCCATATATGGATAAATTTAGAATAGTGATGCTTTATTACACTACCTTTTATGAAATGACCCATAGACCTTTACATAGTAGAATTCTATATCATTGATATCTTTTTTTCTATCTTTCTTTCACCCCTTCATTTATCTGTATATTCTTATTGCTTTACAACTAATAATCAGATTCTTTTTTATTTCAGTTGCTATAATTATATCACCACATAGATCTTTATTTTGATTTTCCGCGGTTCTTTATATCCAGATAATGGTAAGCGATGAGTAGGTTATTAATTCTTTAGTAATTAATTCTACTAATTCTTGTAGAAATTTAACCACTCTAAAAAAAACCAACGAGTCACACACTAAGCATAGCAACTCCTTCACTATAAAATGATTAATCAATTTTTTTATTCAATCTTATAAAATTTGTCATTTCTTTTTTGGGAATAAGAATTCGTCATTTTTTCTTTTATCAAAAGATGGAACGCTAAAAATAAGGAAAAGTAAATTAGTCGTTGTTTAGAAATATCCAAACTTTGATTCCTAATACCCCATAAATAGTTCGAACTGTATAGGAACAATAATCAATTTTCGCTCGAATGGTTTGTAGAGGAACCCTACCTTCTCTAATCCATTCGACACGTGCAATTTCTTTTCCGTCGATACGTCCCGAAATTTGTACTTGAACTCCTTTTGTACCTGCCTGTTCAGCTAATTCAATAGCTTTTTTGATTGCTTTCCTAAACGAAATTCTATTCTTTAATTGTCCGGCTATAAATTCTGCAAGAATATTAGGGTCGCTATAAGCATTTGGAATTCTTGTAATTGTAATGTTAATTTTTCGGGTCACACAATTAAGTTTTTTTTGCACATTAGTCTGTAATTCTTCGATTGTTCGAGGCTTATCCTCCATTAATAACGTTGGAAGTCCCATATAGATTATGACTTGAATCCGATCGATTCTTTTTTTAATCTTTATTCGTCCAATTCCCTCGACACTGGACGTTTTTTGTATATAATTCTTGATACAATCTCGTATTATTTTATCTTCTTTTAGATTCTCGGAATAATTTCTTGGTTGTGCAAACCAAATAGAATCATGATTTTGAGTTGTACCAAGTCTGAAACCAAGCGGATGTATTTTTTGTCCCATAATTCCTCACTACTCTATATAAAATAATACGTCTTATTTGTCTACTTTTTTATCTATATCTTTTTTTATATAAAATAAATATTTTATATATCTTTAATGACTCATTGACTTAGTTCGTTGAACTATATATTGTGACTAGCATTTTATCCTGCCGAATAAAGCAATTCAAAAAAAAAAATAGAATAATATGCTCAACTCCATAAAGCATAATTTCTATTATCATAACCCTTTAAATTAAAAAATATAAATATTATGAATTACGATTCGCGCTTTGTCTTGTGAATAGACACAAATATTTTTTGACCAAAGGTTTATACTTCTATGTATTGGTTCTTCTTTCTCCTAAGGTTATATTTTCACGAAAAAATGAAATGAGTTTATTAATTAATATTTATTTATTAATGACTATTAGTATATTAAATTTACCTTAAAATTAATGTTAACGACGAGATCTATTATCATTTTTCGCATACCCCCGGAAGTTTAGAGTAGGTGAAAATTCTCCCAACTTATGGCCTACCATACGATCTGTTATATAAATAGGTAAATGCTCTTTTCCATTATGGATAGCAATGGTATGCCCAATCATTGTAGGT